TAGCTTTGAAAAGAGAGATTACCTAGCTTTTCTTTAATCTCAGGCGAGATACGATCGGGGGGGGCCAATTCAAAACCCTCCGGTAAAATAAGAACAGCCCCCACATTCAAAGCCCCCTTTTTACCATTAGCAAGAACTTGTTTCACTTGCATATCATACGGAATTCGAACAACTGCTTCAAATACAGTATCGGGAAGTACCGTTTGTGGAACTTCAATATCCACGGGCTTATTAGCCAAATGGCAATTGGCACATACAATACGACCAGTTGCTTCTCGCGGATTTTCATAACCCTGCTGTGCAAAAATGGGATATGCATTTGAAATGGGTGCTCGAGTTATTATATATACCATGAGCGATACGGAAATAGATCTAGTAATCTCTTCCTTTATCCAAGAAAAGGCATTTCTAGTTTGCATGGTCCAATCATTGATCCTGCTAATTTTTCTACAATAAAATTTGGTAGGTTGCTGGCATAGTTCCCTATCCTATCCATGATATTCTGATATTTACTGAAAAAAATTTCCTGGAATATGGGAAGAATCCCTTGGCTTGGGTAGCTAGAAAGAAAAATATTTGAATGTTGTTTAGCTTTTGTACAAAATAAAATAACAAACTTTCAAATCAGTGGATCTTTTTTTTAGTCATTCATTGAATGATAAATCACTACAAGTGAAGGAGAGACGCGATTTAAATAACGGAAAATCCAATATTTGAAAATTGTATCTAAAATGACTGGAAAAGTGGAAACAAGACCAGATAGAATTTGATCATTCTGAGCAAATCCAAAATCCTTATAGACGGAACCAATCATTAGTTCCCAACCATGGGTCGAATGGAATCCTATACATAAATCAGTTAATAAAAGAATGGAAAAAGCTTTTATTGTGTCACTTAAATTATATAGGAATTCTTGAACCCGCGAGTTAAGAATAATAAGTTCTTGATTACCTAGACTGGAATAACCACTTAGAATAACGAAACAGATTATGTTTGTCGAGAAGTGTAAAATCGCATGGATACGATCCTCGTTGTGCGCCTTGATCAATTGGATGGTTTCTTTGTATATTTCGATACGAAGATTTTGTAGACGTGTTTCCGGGTATTCCTTTAGCATTTCATCCAAGAGGAACAGTTCTTTGAATTCTATGAATTTTTTTAGAATATTCTTTTCTTGAATATCATTCAAGAAGATTTCGGATTGCCTAGTATTCCACCAATTAGTAACCCAAGATTTCAGACATCTCTTAAATGTGAAAGAGATGCACCAGGGCAAAAAGACTATAGGTGTAAAATATAGAAAGGGAATGAATGCTTTCTTTTTTGCCATTTTTCGTCTTTATTTAATGAACTCAGCTTCATCTCATTCGTCAACTCTATAGGATGATAATAATGTTTGTATCAAGCATAAGTTCTATTACAAGTCCTAGAGCCTATATATTTATATATATATAAATAAATATATAATCTATTCCCGCGTCTTTTTCGTTTCAATTCGGGAGTTAGTCTTTTAATTTAGAAAGAATACAGAAATAGACTCAAAAATTGAAAGAATCCACTGCCAATTTTGGAATTAAGAAAAAGATATTGTTTAAAAAGATATCAATTGCCAAGATTCGAAGCAATTACCCCTTTTTTTGATGAATACATGACGGAGGACTTCGCGTAATGAATATTAGTCCGATTTCGAAACCAAAGAAGGCCTCTTCTATCAAAACAAAATAGAAAAATTTCGAAAAAGAAAATATCTTTTCCCTAAGGAAGCATTCATTTTTCAGTTCATTTCTTTTTTTTTAACAAAGTACTTCAATTGGTACACGCAAGAAACAGGCCAATTCCCCAGCTTTGTCTACAATTTGTTGTGTAGTAAAATTCTCGTCAATACGAGTCAAGGGAATGAATCCCTGTCCTCGGATTTCCATATAAATGATACAACGAGGATAAATACCCTCTTTACTAATTTTGGTGGACTGATTCAGAATTCTGATGGACTGAACATCGTTCATAAGGAATCGGAGAAAAATACGACGATTTTTTCCAGGAAATCCCCAACGAAAAATACACACTATTCCCTCTTTTTTATCGAATCGATTATAACCACCACCCACATTCCACCAAATTGTACACCACAAATAAGAACTAATAAAGAGACCCGCGATTCCATAGAAAGACATCACCATCCCCTGTGGAAAAAAAAGAATTTGCTGAGACGGAAATAAAGATAACAAATCCCTACCAAGATAACTGGAAGTTCCAACCAACAAGAAACCTAATGAACCTAAAAAAAGGATAAAGGCCCAGCAGAAATTACTTGTTTTTCGAGACCCCGCTTTAAGTTCTATCAATAAATGTTCTGATCGCCAATCCATATTAGATCTAGTTTTGTTTTATTAGAATTGGGAAAATAGATAACCCAAGCAAATGAATTTTACTTGACTTTTCTTTGTTTCCGAAGTAACTCTCATCAACTAGCACTATTTTTATGTAAACCTTTAACAGTAATTCATCGAATTGCTTCCAGATCTAAATATATATCTGATTTGTGCCTACTGTCCGTATCTAAAAAATCTTGTTCCTTTGAACATGAAGAAATAAAGAAGCCATTGCAATTGCCGGAAATACTAGGCCCACTAAAGGCACAAAAAAGGATGGTAAGTTTATCATAGAATGGGTACCTCGATTTAATATTTGTACCTGTTATATATATTTATAGAAATCTCATATCATATATATTCTTTTTTTTTTTTCTTATATTGTTTTATAAAGATAGTCTCTAATCACTAGAATTCAAATATACTTTACTTATACTAAGTATAATTGATAAATTATACTAAGTATAGCTAAGTTAATATATAGAATATATATGTTCTATATTATATACATTCAGTCTATATAATGAGTATAAATGAGTCTATTGAGTATGAGTATAAAATAGAATAAATAAGAAATAAATTAATAAAAATACAATTTATATATAAAAAAAATGGAATATATATAAAAAGGAGTGTAGAACATAGAACTCAAATAATGGACGGATTTCGCCTTCTATTTCTCCAAGAAACATATGTATGATAATACACCTTTCAATTTTTTGTTTGGAATTTTTAAAATGAAAAAAAGAATAAAAAAAAAATGGATTTTAGGCTATGCTAGATTTTGCATTTTGAGTCAAAGGCAAGAAAGCATGGAGCTGAAATAACTCACTTAAAACCCCCTTTAAAGTATTACGCGGTACGATTGAATCAAATAAGCCCTTATGGAATAAATATTCAGCTGCTTGTGAACCTTCGGGTACTGTCTTATTCAACGTTTGTTCAATTACTCTTTTACCCGCAAATGCAATGTAAGCATTGGGTTCGGCAATAATGATATCCCCCAACATGCCAAAACTAGCTGTCACCCCCCCAGTAGTAGGAGATGTAAGGATGGATACATAGAATAACCTTTTATTTGTTTGATAATCATATAAAGCAGAAGAAATTTTAGCCATTTGCATTAAGCTCAGACTTCCTTCTTGCATACGTGCTCCTCCGGACGCACATACTAGAATAAGAGGTAAAAGTTGATTGGCAGCATATTCGACCAAACGGGTGATTTTCTCACCTACTACGGATCCCATACTACCCCCCATAAACTGAAAATCCATGATCCCAATAGCTACAGGAATACCGTTTAGTTGACCTGTGCCCGTTTGAATAGCCTCAGTTAATCCTGTCTTTCTTTGATAAGAATCCATACGATCTTTATAAGGTTCCTCTTCCGAATGAAATTCAATTGGATCCAGAGAGACCATGTCTTCATCCATAGGATTCCAAGTACCTGGATCAATCGAGAGTTCGATTCTATCTGAACTGCTCATTTTCAAATGATATCCACAATGTTCACAAATATTCATTTTTGATTTAAAAAATTTCTTATAATTTAATCCATAACAATTTTCGCATTCAATCCATAAATGCTTGTATTTTTGAGTTTCATCGAGATCATTAGAACTCTCTCTTCTAGTTAAATCTTTATCATTTATATCATTCGTGAAAGTTATTATACTAGAACTATCGCTTTCATTACTATTTCTGACCTTACCACAAATATAACTATAAAAGTAACTGTCATTGTATTTATCATTCTCACCTAAAATGTGACTACCAATACAGATTTGAGAACGAAGATAACTCTCAATGCAACTATGAATGTCATTATTCCAACTAGATTGAATATCATACATGTAATGATCATCATGTCTCTTAAAGACATTATTAAGATAGCTAGAATTCTTATAGCTATAAAAAAGACTTTCTGGTTCACTTAGAAAAGAATGATCATTGTCAATCTCCAAAATCTTATTTTCAATATCAAAATATATGGAATAACTGTTCCTCTTGCTATTGTTATCCCTAACTAAAATGATTTTATCAGATAGGAAATTCTGGATGTTCCTGACACCGACTAAATAATCAACATTACTGTAACTAGAATTGTCACTATCATTCCAGCTAGGAAAGTTTTTTTCCATATCAATAAAAATTGGGTCTTCACTTACACTGGTATTTTCAATAGGACCAAAACTATCCATTGAGTTTCTTAACCCACACCCGTATTCTAACTGCCCATTAAACAACATAGAATTGAACCACCATTTTTCCATAGAGTTATGTTCCTCTATTAAAAAAAAATACAATAGATGAATAGTCATTCGATGAAAAATTATGAAAATAGAATTTTTTTAATATTCTATCTCATTTATTTACTATCAAAAAAGGATATAATAAATCCAATCACTAGAATTGGTAACTGATAATAAAAACGAGCGAGTGAGTAAAAAAAAAAAGATTCTTTTTCGTGAGAACCTGTCGTATTATTTCACTATATATGTCACTTTATGTGCTGGAATTCTTTTTCCATTCGATTTCCCCCCCCCCCCCTTTTTTAGAAAAAACGTATTCTAATAACTATAAATATTCAATAATAAAAGAAATAATAAAAAGATCTAATATGAAATATTGATAATATAGAATAAGATTTTTTTCATTCTCTTATTTTTATTATATTTAAATGAAAAAAAAAAGAAACCTCATTGGGGGGAATAATTTATAGACCCAATGAGCTCATTTAGTCAGTATTCATTTGCCTTTTCCTATATATATATATATTTCTACAATCTCTATCCATTATTTTTTTATTTTGAAGACCGCTAAAAATCCATTATTTTGGCTATCCAAAATATCATTTTATGTTAACAATAAGAAATAGAAAATTAGGTATGGAGAGCGGGAGGGGGGATAAAAAAGAAAAGAGTTCTATAAATCTATATACAAGTCATCCACACCCTCCTTTTTTTTCATTAATTAACTTTCGTTTGTTGAGTAGGGGAAAGTTCCAAAGAAACACCGGCCCTTTTTGAAATATTCTGAACAGTTCCTGTAGGTTGAGCGCCCTGTTCAAGGAAATATAGAATAACAGGAATATTTAAATAGGTTTGATTCTTTATTGGATCATAAAAACCCACTTTACGAAGGTCTCTTCCCGCTCTTCGGGATCGAACATCAATTGCAACGATTCGATAAACGGCTCATTGGGATAGATATAGATGAATAATACACCCCCCCATAGAAACGTATAAGAAGTTTTCTCCTCGTACGGCTCGAGAAAATTCAATATGTCTATGTATAAAATATGTCAAATAGATCAAAAAAATCATGAAATCAATTAGACTGTGATTAAAGTTTTTTTTCTTATTCTTTTTTTTTTTCTTTCTAAAAAAAAAACTCCCCGTATTCGCAACCTCATAACTCAAATTGGATAACTCTCAAAGGAAAACAAAACCCTTAGGTATTTCATTTATTGAGCGGTCTCTACCCCCTTTTCTTGCCCGTCTTATTTTGAATCCGTTTTTTTCTTCATTCTAATAGAATGGTTATTCTAATTCTAATGGAATTTTTGAGACAATTAAAAATGTACTTGTTACAGGATCTTTTAGCTTTTCCTTGAATCATTGGGTTTAGACATTACTTCGGGGATCTTTAATCGTTTCAAAAATGGCAGCAACATACCATTTCTTTTTATTTCTCTCAACGAATCATACAAATAGAAGGTTTATTCCCTCGGATACACTTTTGATCGAAAAAGTTTTACCAATTCCAACAAATTTTACTTTTTTAACCTTGCTTAAATTGGATCCTTTCGATTTCTTTATCAAAAACATACTTACGAAGTTGTTCTAACTTATTCATTTTTACTAACCTTAGATACTTGCCCCTGAGAAATGAATCAACTCGAGCTCCATCGTGTACTATTTACATCATCAACCCCTCTCCCGTCCCCTAAACAATGAGTTCTAGTGGAACAGACCAAACGATGTCGAGCCAAGAACACTTCCATTTCTATATATTTCTATATACATACTAGAAAAAGATAGCGGATGTAAGAATCCACAGCTAATCTAATCATGTCTTTCAAGTCGCACGTTGCTTTTTACCACATCGTTTCAAACGAAGTTTTACCATAACATTCCTTTAGTTTGGATCCGGTATGTAATTGATTCAATTATGAAATCGTGAATAGTCATTGATTCAATCGATACATAATAATCTATCCTTTTGACTTCTAGGTTTTCTTTCCATATGAATGGAAAATTTATAAATCTAAAGAAGTCAAAAATAACTCAAATTAACTCGATATTTTATGAAAAATTTATTAAAATCAATATATATAAATAGAATATAAAAGAAATGAACTATGAACTCCAATTTTTTTTTAATAATTAAAAATTATCCTCAGTGATTACAAAAAAGGAAAAAAAGAAAGTTTGAAGATGTCGATTCAAAAGCGACTCTATTTAGATTAGAGATGGATGATTAATAAAAAAGGGGTCATTTTTATATCCTGAGATACAATTTATATTCAAATAGGATATACATCAGGAATGGATATCCTCTGGGACGGAAGGATTCGAACCTCCGAATAGCGGGACCAAAACCCGTTGCCTTACCGCTTGGCCACGCCCCATTTTTGATTCGACATTCAATTAATTTAATAAACACTATTATTGGTATTGGTTATTCGTCAACTATACCCCCCCCAATCCATAGAATAAATTGTTGCTAGGAGTTTGATATGCGTAGATATAGAATAAGACTGAAATTCTTGATCATTACATAGAATTCAATTAAGATATTGTATGAAAGTCTTATTTCTTTTCTTCTTTTTTTTTTTCAGACTGGAAAGATTTTTACCTAGATAAATTCAAATCAAATAAGGATTTTGGAGGGTCTGATTGTATTTGATATTTTTTTTTTTTTTAATAAATTGTATTATATATTATTCTATTTAATATATTCTAATAATATATTAATAGAATATTAGAATCTAAATATATGTATATAAATACAATTATATTAATTATGTATATAAAATTCTTAATATAGTCTAAAAAAAATTATATATATATATATACACTAATATACAATAAAGATTGTAATAAAAAAAAACAGTAAATTTTCTTAAGGAACAAAATGTTTGTTATGCTTAATATCTTTAGTTTGGTCTGTATTTGTATTCACTCCGCCCTTTATTCAAGTAGTTTTTTCTTGGCGAAATTACCTGAAGCCTATGCTTTTTTGAATCCAATTGTGGATGTTATGCCAGTAATACCTATACTCTTTTTTCTTTTAGCTTTTGTTTGGCAAGCTGCTGTAAGTTTTCGATGAGATCTTGCATTTGAATAAATGTCCGAAAAAAATGAGTAATTTATTCGAAAACAAAAATTGGAAAAAAAAAAGATCAGATAAGTCTTACAGTGTGAATCCTCGATTCAAATATGGCAATTCTTGTCTATACAAGAGAAGTCTGGACCATCTCATTTTTTCCTCATTTCATTCTTACGATTTTTTTTTCACTGAGAAATCCTTCTATTATTAGATTTGAGTCCACCACCAGTACTTGGGTTGTGGATATGAAAGAAAATCTTTTGTAATACAAATATTTTATTAATAGTAAATTAATAGTAATAAAGGACTCGGCTCTTACTACAAAGAAATTTCCGAATTTTGTTATATTTCCTTGAATTTATTTCTGAGAAATTTTGTAACAAAAGAAACAAAATGTGTTAGATAAGAGAATCTATTCTCTTTCTCTGTCTTTTTTTTTTATTATCTTGGAGATTTTGTAATGCTTACTCTAAAACTATTTGTTTACACAGTAGTGATATTCTTTGTTTCTCTTTTCATCTTCGGATTCCTATCTAACGATCCAGGACGTAATCCAGGACGTGAAGAATAAAAATATATATATATTTCTAGTTTTCTATGTTTTCCTTTCTTGTACTAGATTTTACAAAAAAATTTTAGGATTGTATCTATTTTACATCTTTAACAGGTAAATAAAAAAAAAGGAAAACAAACAAAGGAAGCTATATAAGTTCAAAAGAAAAAAAAATACCAAATCATCGACGGAAAGAGAGGGATTCGAACCCTCGGTACAAAAATTCGTACAACGGATTAGCAATCCGACGCTTTAGTCCACTCAGCCATCTCTCCCCAAACATAATATATTTAAATAAATAGATTATTTTTATGTTACATTGCATAAACAAACAGAACAAAAAGTAGGGCTTGAAAAACGACTTTTTTATTTATATCTTATCTCTTTTTCTATTTCTAATGGTCATTTCATTATTCTAATTATAGAACATTACATATATATTATTATTAATATACATATATATTATTATTAATATTCTATATTATTATTAATATAATATTCATTTATATATTCATTTATATATATATATATATGAATATATATATCTCATATTTCTATTTATTACCCTTCCTTTTTTTTAGTTTTGATACAGTCCCATGAATCCTGGATAACAATGATTTATATTAATGTATATTTGATTTGACAAAATCAAAAACTTAGATTCGCCCCCCTTTTTTAAATTGATAATTGATCAGGGGTCGGCCCCCTTACGAAACATGTCAACACTCTTAATTAGTATAAACGTATGTTCCTATTTATTTTATTACGACAGATTCCTAGGTTCGACAAAAAGTCCATTTATTTGCAATAATAGCATTGTAGCAGCGGGTATAGTTTAGTGGTAAAAGTGCGATTCGTTCTAAGGACCCCTTAAAAGTTAAGGGATCCCTCGTTTGATTCATATCCCGATAAAAACTTTATTTCTTACTTAAAGGGGTTTAATCCTTTATTCCTTTCAACGAACAATTCGAGGAATAATATAAATTATCGTAGTTTGTATCCAAGAAGAATCAATTCTAAATTGAAAAAATGGAATTATAAAATTATGAAACATAAGTTTTTTGTTAATCAAAAATCCCAATTTTTTTGAGTATGAGTAAAGGATCCATGGGGAAAGTTATAGAAAGTTTTTTTTTTTTTTCTAATCGTAACTAAATCTTCCATTTTTTTTATAGGAGAGATTGAAGCAAAATAGCTATTAAACGATTGCTTTAGTTTACTAGAGACATCGACATTTTTTTTAGCTCGATGGAAATTCTTTTCCTAAAGATTCTCTCAAATAGAAATAGAGAACGAAGTAACTAGAAAAAAAGGATTGGATTGTAAAAATACTCCTCTTCTATCTACTATAGGGATCATCTAAAAAGCAAGGTGTTTTAAATGTATTTATACGGAAAGGCTGACATAGATGTTATGGGTTAATCTTTTTTTCACGTCTTTCATTTTTGAATTTATATTCCGTAAAGGAGCCGAATGAAACAAAAGTTTCACGTTCGGTTTTGAATTAGAGACGTTAAAAATGATGAACAAACGTCGACTATAACCCCTAGCCTTCCAAGCTAACGATGCGGGTTCGATTCCCGCTACCCGCTCTTTTTTCCTATCTCTATATTCTACTCGAATCATTCTTTTTCAGAATGAATACAAATTATTTAGTCAATTTTAAAAATTATTCATTTGAATCTCTTTATTTTTTTTTAGTGATTTTTTGAATATTCAATTCAATTTGAATTTTCTTATT